TATATCTTTTATGGAAATGGCAAAGCCACTCGGGAAATTTCTGACACAAACATTCAATTAGTTCGTACTTGTTTAGTATTGAATTGGAACCAAGACAAAAAAAGTTCTTCTATCGAAGAGGCCGGGGCTTCCCTTGTTGAAGTAAGAACAAATGGTATGATTCGAGATTTTATAAGGATCGATTTAGCAAAATTCGCTTTTTCGTATATGGGGAAAAGGAATGATCCCTTATTTTTTAATGATGATGGACCATATCATACCAATATGAATCCATTTTATTCCATTTTTTCAAAGACAAAACTTCAAAAATCATTTAACCAAAATCAAGGAACTGTTCGTACGTTGTCGGGTAAAAATAAGGAATGTCAACCTTTTCTAATTTTGTCATCATCCAATTGTTTTCGAATAGGTCCATTCACATTCAACGGTGTAAAATATCACAAAGAATCAATTAAAAAAGATCACCTAATTCCAATTAGGAATTCATTGGGCCCCTTAGGAACAGCCCTTCAATTTGCGAATTTTTTTTCATTTTACTATTTAATAACTCATAATCAGACCTTGGTAACTAATTATTTACAACTTGACAATTTAAAACAAACCTTTCAAGTACTTAATTTTAAATATTATTTAATGGATGAAAATGGGAGAATTTATAATCCCGATCCATGCAGTAACATCATTTTGAATCCATTAAAATTGAATTGGTATTTTCTTCATTACAATTTTTGTGAAGAGACATCCACAAAAATTTGTCTTGGACAATTTCTTTGCGAAAATGCATGCATAGCCAAACACCAACCGCACTTAAAATCGGGTCAAGTTCTAATTGTTCAATTTGACTCTGTAGTAATAAGATCGGCTAAGCCTTATTTGGCCACCCCAGGAACAAGAGTTCAAAGGCATTATGGGGAAATCATTTATGGAGGGGATATATTAGTTACATTTATATATGAAAAATCGAGGTCTAGTGATATAACACAAGGTCTTCCAAAAGTGGAACAAGTCTTAGAAGCTCGTTCGATTGATTCAATATCCATGAATCTAGAAAGTAGGATTGATGGTTGGAACGAACATATAACAAGAATTCTAGGGAATTCTTGGGGATTCTTGATTGGAGCTGAGCTAACTATGGCGCAAAGTCGTATTTCTTTGGTTAATAGGATCCAAAGGGTTTATCGATCCCAGGGGGTGCAGATCCATAATAGGCATATAGAACTTATTGTACGTCAAATAACATCAAAAGTCTTGGTTTCAGAAGATGGAATGTCTAATGTTTTTTTGCCCGGAGAACTAATTGGGTTGTTGCGGGCGGAACGAACGGGGCGCGCTTTGGAAGAAGCGATCTGCTATCGAGCTATCTTATTGGGAATAACGAGAGCATCTCTAAATACTCAAAGTTTTATATCCGAAGCGAGTTTTCAAGAAACTGCTCGAGTTTTAGCAAAAGCAGCTCTCCGGGGCCGGATCGATTGGTTGAAAGGACTAAAAGAAAACGTTGTTCTGGGGGGGATGATACCTGCCGGTACCGGATTCAAGGGATTCGTACACCGTTCAAATCAACAAAAGAACATTTCCTTGAAAACAAAAAAAAAGAATCTATTCGAGGGAGAAATGAGAGATATTTTGTTTTACCATAGAGAATTATTTGATTCTTGTCTTTCAAAGAATTTCCACGATAGACCAAAACAACAATGATTTCTGGGATTTAATACAAGAGATTCATCCTTTTTATCTTCTCTGTATTTGTTATGGTTATTTAATTTAGTAATAAAATAAAGAAATTCAAATAATAACAAATAGAAAGAAATTAGTGGTTTGGGTTGTGTATCAATGGCCAATCCGCCTTAGAAAAGAAGGTTCCGTTGGAACAATTACTTATTTCAGGATACCTCGTCTCTTTATTAAATAAAAAAAGGGAAAGTGTGGGGAGAAATGACAAGAAGATATTGGAACATCAATTTGGAAGAGATGATGGAGGCGGGAGTTCATTTGGGTCACGGGATTCGGAAATGGAATCCTAGAATGGCACCTTATATCTCTGCAAAACGGAAGGGCATTCATATTATAAATCTTACTAGAACTGCTCGTTTTTTATCAGAGGTCTGTGATTTAGTTTTTGATGCAGCAAGCAGAGGAAAACAATTTTTAATTGTTGGGACAAAATGGAAAGTAGCTGATTCAGTAGCACGGGCTGCAATAAGGGCTCGATCCCATTATGTTAATAAAAAGTGGCTTGGAGGTATGTTAACGAATTGGTCCACTACAAAAAGGAAACTTCAAAAATTCAGGGACTTGAGAGTGGAACAAAAGACGGGGAGACTCGCCCGTCTTCCGAAGAGAGATGCAGCCATGTTGAAGAGACAATTATCTCACTTGCAAAGATATCTGGGTGGGATTAAATATATGACAGAGTTACCTGATATTGTAATCATCGTTGATCAACAAGAAGAATATAAGGCCCTTCGAGAATGTATTACTTTGGGAATTCCAACGATTTGTTTAATCGATACAAATTGTGATCCGGATCTCGCAGATATTTCGATTCCGGCGAACGATGATTCTATAGCTTCAATCCGATTAATTCTTACCAAATTAGTATTTGCAATTTGTGAGGGCCGCTTATATAAGAAATCCTTGATTCAAGATAAAATCAAAAATTGACTTCGTAAACTCGATAATAGAATCGGTTACTATTCCTGAATCTCAAAAAATATATAAAAACGACTGGGGATTTTATGTGATTAATCGGTATCCTAAATATAAAATTCAAGTAGACAAGTCGAGAAATAGATAATAGATGGTTGAATCAAAATAATTTATTTGAAAGTGATATTTCAGTCAGAGGACAATATGAATGTTCTATCATACTCAATCAACACGCTAAAGGGGTTATACGATATATCCGGTGTGGAAGTAGGCCAACATTTCTATTGGCAAATAGGGGGGTTCCAAATCCATGGCCAGGTACTTATTACTTCTTGGGTTGTAATTGCTATCTTATTAGGTTCAGCTGCTATAGCTGTTCGGAATCCACAAACCATTCCGACTGGCGGTCAGAATTTCTTTGAATATGTCCTTGAATTCATTCGAGACGTGAGCAAAACTCAAATTGGAGAAGAATATCGCCCCTGGGTTCCCTTTATTGGGACTATGTTTCTATTTATTTTTGTTTCTAATTGGTCAGGGGCTCTTTTACCTTGGAAAATCATACAGTTACCTCACGGGGAGTTAGCCGCACCCACGAATGATATAAATACTACTGTTGCTTTAGCTTTACTAACGTCGGTAGCCTATTTCTATGCGGGTCTTACAAAAAAAGGATTAGGTTATTTTGGTAAATACATTCAACCAACTCCAATTCTTTTACCCATTAACATCTTAGAAGATTTCACAAAACCTCTATCACTTAGTTTTCGACTTTTCGGAAATATATTAGCGGATGAACTAGTCGTTCTTGTTCTTGTTTCTTTAGTACCTTTAGTGGTTCCTATACCTGTCATGTTCCTCGGATTATTTACAAGCGGTATTCAGGCTCTTATTTTTGCAACTTTAGCCGCAGCTTATATAGGCGAATCCATGGAGGGCCATCATTGATTAGTCTTAGAAAGAGTCCTTTTTTTAGCTTAGATCAAGGCAATATATGTGTGGCTCAAGATACTCTATTCTATCAGGATAATCTCTTTCTATTTTCTAAATATACAAATAGAGTCTACGATAATAGAAAAACGATCTTCGAGAAGTTTCAACTAAAGGGGAGTTGGTTAGTAGAGAGGGGTCGCGCCAGGTATGATGTGTAATCCAATGGCTATAAGTTAACTCTTGTAGATTAGATGTTTCGAAGAATGATTCGAAAATCCGATTGAATTTAAGATAGAATGGGCAGTTTACGTTATGGAAGAAAGATATGTATATTTGATATTGGATATTGACAAGTTATATATGAACTAATATTTATATTTCATTAGCCCTACTTGTCTAAATTAAGATAGGTATGATATGCCAGTCGAAGCCCTTCCGTTTCGTTTATGACTGTAAATTGAATGAATAAACAGAGAAAATAAAGAAAAAGATCGAAGAATGATTAGAAAAGGAAATGAAAAAACTCAAGTTGGATTGATTCGGAAAGACTCTACAAATAGGAAATAAAAAAGATGAAGTCTTTCTAATGATCTAATGATTCAATAATATTCTTATTTCTATTTCAATTTGGAGTTTTTAGTTATTTTGACTAGATGAATATTAGCAATAGAATAATTAAGTCATAATTCATTGGTTGATTGTATCATTAACCATTTCTTTTTTTTTTTTTGTGTGAGGAACTTATCATGAATCCACTGATTTCTGCCGCTTCCGTTATTGCTGCTGGATTGGCTGTAGGACTTGCTTCTATTGGGCCTGGAATTGGTCAAGGTACTGCTGCGGGCCAAGCTGTAGAGGGTATTGCGAGACAGCCCGAGGCAGAGGGAAAAATACGAGGTACTTTATTGCTTAGTTTGGCCTTTATGGAAGCTTTAACAATTTATGGATTGGTTGTAGCATTGGCGCTTTTATTTGCGAATCCTTTTGTTTAATCCGAGAAAAGAAAAAGAAATAGGGGAAATACATATTTCTTTTCGCGTATTGGACTTGCAGGTTGCTTTTTCACATTATATCAAAATATCGTTCCCACACAATTACTTATTCGTTGAGAAACTAACCTGCGGGAAGGACTGATTTGAGGATGAGGAATTAGTGTTACTCACTTCCTTTCTTCCTTCCCCCTTTTAGTCCAAAGGAGAGGTGTTGCAACAAAAGAGGTATTTCGCAATTCACATGAAACCTAGTACCTAATTCTATTCCAATAAGTCTTATTCTTATTGTTTATTGGGAATCTCAATTAAAAAAAGACAATTCATTTCGAAATTGAATCGATTTTTGAATCGATTTTCTATTTAGAAGTAGCAAAGAGGTGAAGCAATACAACGATTTTTTTAGTTTATCTATAAGAGGAGCTCATA